TACTTACGTGCATTATTAACCACTCGGATTGGAGAGCAGGTACTAATATTTTGGATTCGTGTATTTCAGTTAAAAGACCTGAAGTAGCAAAGCCCTGGGTAAAAAAAGCACTTGGTCCAATTATTGTGCTTAGAAGATTTTGATTTTTTTTGAAATACGGGACTATATGAATCAGGGAAAAACTCCATGAAAGGAAGATTAATGATTCATATAAATCACTTAGTGGAAAATGTCCCGAATAAACCCAACGAGTAACTAATAATCCTGTTATACAGGAAAAAGTCATTATCATCCCCTTTTCGGATGAATCATATAGTTTTACGATTTCATCGACTAAAAAAGTTATGAAATGAATTGTAATTACAATTGAAACAATCGAAAAAGAAATATGAGTTAATATATGCTCTAAAGTTGAAAATATCATAAATTTTTTTTAAGGAGTCCCATAATTATAAAAAGGAAATCGGAAATTGAATTCATTATAGGATCTATTTACTTTTTTTAGGAGATGACATGCCGCCACTCGGACTCGAACCGAGATGCTCTAGCACTGCTTCCTAAGAGCAGCGTGTCTACCAATTTCACCATAGCGGCTTGTCTTGAATTCATAATACCCTATGAATAAGCAATCGTCTAGATTTAAGAATTAAATTGTTGCAATATTTTTTTAGGAAAGATTCAAATTGATGAATAAAAATTCGTTCAAATAGGTATTTGAAGGTTCATTATTTGAATTTAGGGTCTTAGTTTTAGTGTGTATTTTAGACTCTCCTGGACTTGAACTCTTGGAAAACTAGATAGTCCAACTATGAATTAAGGGATAGAACCCCCCCCCAAAAAAAACATTTTTGTTTTGTTTTAATGAACTGTTTTTGATTTATTTGATTTCAAACATCGAAACCAAAAAATCCATTTTATCAATGAACAAAAAAATTTTGGATCAGTAAAAATTGACACATATTTATCCAAAAAAATTTGTTAAGTGTTTTTGAGTGGATTGATGGCAATAAATATATGGGAGTCTATATAGGAATTCATAGAAAATCCAAAAAGAAGAAAGTTGCACAAAAAGGTTTAGAATTTTAATCAATTAGTTTCAATGATTTTGATTTTTTACTCGCCTTTCTATAGAGAAAACGTGGATCTAGAGAAAAAAGAAAACCTTATCTTATATTATTGCTTATATTATTGTAAGAAACAGGCTGATGGGGAAAATAATACTCCCCACCTTGGAAATGAGAAAATATACTAAAAAGACAATTACGTATCTTATGTTTTCAAAAAAAAAGGATTCTTTTTTTTTTTTTGAATTCAGTACGGTAAAGAGAAAAATCCTTATTCTAATTCTAAGAGCGAAACAAATTCCATTTCCTATTGATTAACTCAACAGGGAATGGAAAGCGGGAATTTTATTTTCGAAACGAAATGAGTCAATTTTTGAGTCAAGCCGATTCAGATTATTGTAACATGTTATGTTTTATTACTTATTTTATTTGTTTGTTGCACAAAAAAACTTTTGGAATTCCCGGTAGAAATAGATTTCCCTAAGGAAAACGCTTTTAACGCTGCCCAATACCCCTTCCTTTTCCAAAAATTTTTACGAATACGCTTTTTTGATGCAGAAGTACGTTTTTTTGGAACTGCCATTTAAATAAAAATTAAGAGATTACTCATTGGTATAGCTGGATGTGAAAGACATCTATTGTTCAAAATAAATTTGCGCTTTGCCAATTCATTATGTATTTCTTTTCTAGATAATATTTTTGATTCTAAAAATCAAAAAGAATACATAAGATGCGTGAAAGATATGGGAAAATCGCATAAACTATTTTTATTACTAAAAAAAAAGAATATTCTTTTTTTTTTTTAGTAACTTGTCAAATTCGCGAAAAATATGCCTAATTTAACTTGAATTTGAAAGTTCGAAGGAGACTAGTAATTAATCTGCTTTTTTCATATGATTTGACCAATTGTAACTTCTTGATTTGAATATTTGAAGTATTTAGCAGAAACTTCTAAAGAATAAGTATAAAAAGAAATAAAAATTCAAAAATTCTATTTCTATTTAAGTTATTAAGTTAGTGCATATCTTTATTTTTTTATTGACTCCTTTCAAAAAGAGGTAAGATCCGGTGAATCGGAAACAATTAATATTAATTAAGAATTAAAAAACTTTTTTTATGGAACAGACATATCAATATGCGTGGATCATACCTTTCCTTCCATTTCCAGTTCCTATATTAATAGGAGTGGGACTTCTTCTTTTTCCGACAGCAACAAAAAATCTCCGTCGTATGTGGGCTTTTTCGAGTATTTTATTGTTAAGTATAGTCATGATTTTTTCAACTAATCTGTCTATTCAGCAAATAAAAAGCAGTTCTATCTATCAATATGTATGGTCTTGGACCCTCGATAATGATTTTTCTTTAGAATTCGGCTACTTGATCGATCCACTTACTTCTATTATGTCAATGTTAATCACTACTGTTGGAATTATGGT